CAACACCCATCAATGCATGGTGTTCTTCGACTGATCGTTACTCTCGATGGTGAAGATGTTATTGATTGTGAACCCATATTAGGATATTTACACAGAGGAATGGAAAAAATCGCGGAAAACCGAACTATTATACAATACTTACCTTATGTAACACGGTGGGATTATTTAGCTACTATGTTTACAGAAGCAATAACGGTAAATGCACCAGAATTCTTGGAAAATATTCAAATACCCCAAAGAGCCAGCTATATTAGGGTAATTATGTTAGAGTTGAGCCGTATAGCTTCTCACTTGTTATGGCTTGGGCCTTTTATGGCGGATCTCGGCGCACAGACTCCTTTTTTCTACATTTTTAGAGAGAGAGAGTTAATATACGATCTATTTGAAGCTGCTACAGGTATGCGAATGATGCACAATTACTTTCGCATCGGAGGAGTAGCCGCCGATCTACCTTATGGATGGATCGATAAATGTTTAGATTTCTGTGATTATTTTTTACGGGGAGTTGTTGAATATCAACAACTTATTACACAGAATCCTGTTTTTTTGGAACGAGTTGAGCGAGTAGGTTTTATTAGCGGAGAAGAGGCAGTAAATTGGGGCTTATCAGGACCCATGTTACGAGCTTCTGGAATACGATGGGATCTTCGTAAAGTAGATCTTTATGAGTCTTACAACCAATTTGGTTGGAAAGTCCAATGGCAAAAAGAAGGAGATTCATTAGCTCGCTATTTAGTACGAATCGGTGAAATGAGAGAATCTATCAAAATTATTCAACAAGCTGTAGAAAAAATTCCTGGAGGACCTTATGAAAATTTAGAAGTCCGTCGCTTTAAGAAAGAAAAGAATTCCGAATGGAATGATTTTGAATATCGATTTCTTGGTAAAAAACCTTCACCCAATTTCGAATTGTCAAAGCAAGAGCTTTACGTAAGAATAGAAGCCCCAAAAGGTGAATTAGGGATTTATCTAGTAGGAGATGATGGCCTTTTTCCCTGGAGATGGAAAATTCGTCCACCCGGTTTTATTAATTTGCAAATTCTTCCTCAGTTAGTTAAAAAAATGAAATTGGCTGATATCATGACGATATTAGGTAGTATAGATATCATTATGGGGGAAGTTGATCGTTGAAATGATAATAGATAGGGTAGAGGTAGAAACTCTCAATTCTTTTTCGAAATCGGAATTATTAAAAGAAATCTATGGACTTATATGGATTCTACCCATTTTGACCCTTCTTTTGGGAATCACAATAGAAGTACTCGTAATTGTTTGGTTAGAAAGAGAAATATCCGCTTCGATCCAACAACGCATTGGTCCTGAATATGCCGGCCCCCTAGGACTACTTCAAGCTATAGCAGATGGGACTAAGCTACTTTTAAAAGAGGATATCCTACCATCTCGAGGGGATATTCCTTTATTTAGCATTGGACCCTCTATAGCAGTCATATCAATTTTATTAAGTTTTTTAGTGATCCCTTTGGGATATCGTTTTGCTTTAGCTGATCTTAGTATTGGTGTTTTTTTATGGATTGCCATTTCAAGTATTGCTCCTATTGGTCTTCTTATGGCAGGATATAGCTCAAATAATAAATATTCTTTTTCAGGCGGTCTACGAGCTGCTGCTCAATCGATTAGTTATGAAATACCATTAACTTTTTGTGTATTAGCAATATCTCTACGTGTGATTCGTTAAAATGGGATCCTTTTACTCTAAAATCCATTAAATATTTATCTTCCTTTTCTTATTCTGTATTGGGGTTGGTAAGTTAAACTAGATAGCTATATGAGTGAAATAAAACAGCTTATTAATTTGCAGTAAAAAAAAATCTCATTTCCTACGTACAAGAAAAAAATTGAAGTAAACATAAGCAGTGTAAACTCTTTACCCCAAGGTTGCTATTTTTTAATTAGTCATCATGTCTTGAAGCGGGCAAGAATAAAGGATTTACGAAAGGACGATATGGAATTCTATTAGTAAAATATCCCTAATTATTACTATAACTTCTAAACATGAAAAGAATCCATCAAAAGTTAGTGAAAGGTCAGGAACACTAAAGTACATAAAGGATTAGTAATGGGGAAATCTAAGAATTAGAGATTTTTCCCCATAAAAGGAATCATAATAAGGACTTGAAATTAGTGGAAATGATCAAGCAGTACTTTCTTGGGATTCCGATCCAGAGTATGTTTCCATTCACTTGTTAAGGAAATGGCTATCAAGAACGAATTAATCCTTTATTTATTTTTCTTTTAAAAATTAAATACCCCTCCCCGGGGAAAGAAGAATAGGACAAAAGATATAAAATGCAATACAAAAAAATCTTTTTTTGTAATGATTTCCTTCCTCTATCCATATTCATACAGAATTACTCCTGAACTAATGCCCAATTCTTTCCATTTATTAATAGAATTCCTATAACGAGTGTTTTATTCCAAGATTAAGTTAGTACTTAACAAAGAACAATTTTCATTATATTATAAAGGATGAGATCAATTCGGAAGCGCTCTTATTCTAGCAGACAGAATTCCTTTGGTCTAATTTAGGACTTTCCAATCGATTTTATTTTGCCTATAAAATAATTCTATCTACGCCCCAGAGGCTCATACCGAAAGGAAACAGCCCTTCCCTTTTTCTGATCATAGAGAAGCCGTATGAAGCTAAGGTTTCATGTACGGTTTTGGAATAGCGGTGGGAACTGTGATGTTATCATCGACTATGATTATCTAACAGTTCAAGTACAGTTGATATAGTTGAAGCACAGTCCAAATATGGTTTTTTTGGGTGGAATATTTGGCGCCAGCCTATAGGTTTTCTGGTTTTTCTAATTTCTTCTTTGGCAGAATGTGAAAGATTACCCTTTGATTTACCAGAAGCAGAAGAAGAATTAGTAGCAGGTTATCAAACCGAATATTCTGGTATAAAATATGGTTTATTTTATCTTGTTTCTTACCTAAATTTATTAGTTTCCTCTTTATTTGTAACAGTTCTCTACTTAGGCGGGTGGGATTTATCTATTCCCTATATATCCTTTTTTGATTTTTTCCAAATGAATAAAGCAGTTGGCATTTTGGAAATGACAATGGGTATCTTTATTACATTAACTAAAGCTTATTTATTTCTCTTCATTTCTATCACAATAAGATGGACTTTACCCAGGATGAGAATCGATCAGTTATTAAATCTTGGATGGAAATTTCTTTTACCTATTTCCCTGGGTAATCTCTTATTAACAACCTCTTCCCAACTTGTTTCACTCTAAATAAGATATTAGAATAACAGTAAGAATATTTTCAACACAAAAGCTCTCTCAAACAAGAGAAAGAAACATATCTTTTTCATAGATATTTAGAATATGTTCCCTATGGTAACTGGGTTCATGAGTTATGGCCAACAAACAATACGTGCTACAAGGTACATTGGTCAAAGTTTCATAACTACCTTATCCCACACAAATCGTTTACCTATAACGATTCACTACCCTTACGAAAAATCAATTACACCGGAGCGTTTTCGGGGACGAATCCACTTTGAATTTGATAAATGTATTGCTTGTGAAGTTTGTGTTCGCGTATGTCCGATAGATCTCCCCATTGTGGATTGGAGATTTGAAAAGGCTGTTAAAAGGAAACAATTGCTTAATTATAGTATTGATTTCGGAGTTTGTATATTTTGTGGTAATTGTGTTGAGTACTGTCCGACAAGCTGTTTATCAATGACGGAAGAATATGAACTGTCTACTTATGATCGGCATGAATTAAATTATAATCAAATTGCTTTAAGCCGGTTACCAATCTCCATAATGGGAGATTACACAATTCAAACAATTCGAAATTCGGCTGAAAGTCAAATAGACGAAGATTTATCTTCAAATTCAAGAACGATTACTGATTACTAAACTAGGATTTTTTATTTTTTGTTATAAAAATCGAACAATTCTTTACTAACTATAAAGAAAAACTAATAACTATCGCTTATTTTATTGCAAATTATTTCTTATTTTAAATCATACTAGATTTTCGTGATAGAATTTCTAACTATACAGCTTATACACAAAAAAATATCCTATTCCCTTTTTCCTCCCTTGAATCCTTTAGTTTTAGTCAATTCATGAAAAATTTTATACTATTAATTTCTTTTTATCCATAATGGATTTACCCGGACCAATACACGAGATTCTTATGCTATTTTTGGGATTTGTTCTTCTACTAGGGGGTCTAGGAGTAGTATTACTTACCAACCCCATTTATTCTGCCTTTTCGCTGGGATTAGTTCTTGTTTGTATATCCTTATTCTATTTTTTATTGAATTCCTACTTTGTAGCTGTCGCACAACTTCTTATTTATGTAGGAGCCATAAATGTCTTGATCATATTCGCTGTAATGTTCGTAAATGGTTCAGAATGGTCTAAAGACAAGAATTATTGGACTATTGGAGATGGGTTCACTTCACTCGTTTGTATAACTATTGTTTTTTCACTAATGACTACTATCCCAGATACGTCATGGTATGGAATTCTTTGGACTACAAGATCCAACCAAATAGTAGAGCAGGGTCTCATAAATAATGTTCAACAAATTGGGATTCATTTAGCAACCGATTTTTATCTTCCGTTTGAACTCATTTCCATAATTCTTCTAGTTTCTTTAATAGGTGCTATTACTATGGCTCGGCAATAAGAAAACTTAGAAAAAGTAAAAATTATAAGAATTACAAATCTAAAAAAAATAACTAAAGAATCACAATTTTGATTTAGTAAAACCCATCTACTGCCAACAAATACCTTCTTTTCTCTTTTGTTGTGTAATTGTTTTATTGTAATTAATTGAATCGATTCAATTCTTGTCCTCATATTGAAATGAATCGAGATTGATAAGGAGTTCGTTAATGATGTTTGAGCATGTACTTTTTTTGAGTGTCTATTTATTTTCGATTGGTATCTATGGATTGATCACAAGCCGAAACATGGTTAGAGCTCTAATATGTCTTGAACTTATACTGAATTCAATTAATCTAAATCTCGTAACATTTTCTGATCTATTTGATAGTCGCCAATTAAAAGGAGACATTTTCGCAATTTTTGTTATAGCCCTTGCGGCTGCTGAAGCCGCTATTGGACTATCCATTCTTTCTTCCATCCATCGTAATAGGAAATCAACTCGTATCAATCAATCTAATTTCTTGAATAATTAGACATAGAATACTCTAAACAAAGGAGTACATATAATAATAATCTCTAATATGTAAGATGAATAGAAATCGAATACGATTTTCTTATTATTATTTGAGAATATCCTTTTTTTAGTAGGTTATTGCATAGTATTCCTTTTTACTTAAATGAATTTTTGTAATTCATTGATATTGCAATTTGAATATTGCAATAATTTATATTGAAAAGACGATAGCCAATTTATTGGCGAATTCTAAATTCGTATAATTATGATTGTTGAAGTCCAAAATTTAAGTCTCTTGGCTCTTTTCACGCTTTCTCACAAACAAATTAAAAAATAGATTATTATTTTTTTGAAGTTTGGACAAACCATTGCTTCGTCTGGTGTCTACAATACATATGACTCATACAGTACTAATTTACCAGATCGGAAAAATTTTATGTTGAAAAGAAAAATTTATAGATCCAATGTCACATTCTGTAAAAATTTATGATACATGTATAGGATGCACTCAATGTGTACGAGCTTGTCCAACAGACGTATTAGAAATGATACCCTGGGATGGCTGTAAAGCCAAGCAAATTGCTTCCGCGCCGAGAACCGAAGATTGTGTGGGTTGTAAGAGATGCGAATCCGCCTGTCCGACAGATTTTTTAAGCGTCCGCGTTTATTTAGGGCCTGAAACAACCCGTAGCATGGCTCTATCTTATTGATACGTTACAAAAAACTCCACTTGAATCGTCTGATTCCTCTTTACCGAAGAAGCCTGTGCTCGAAATAATCGAGCACGGGCTTTTGTGGGCAAAACGTATCTTATCTTTATCACTATCACTTTATCATGAGTTATTTTCCTTGGTTAACAATACTTGTAGTTTTGCCGATATTTGCAGGTTCATTAATTTTCTTTTTACCTCATAGGGGAAACAAAATCGTTAGGTGGTATACTATATCTATTTGTTTATTAGAATTCCTTCTAATGACTTATGCATTCTGTTATCATTTCCAACTGGAGGATCCCTTAATCCAATTAAAAGAGGATTCTAAATGGATAGATGTCTTCGATTTCCACTGGAGATTGGGAATTGATGGACTTTCATTAGGATCCATTTTATTGACAGGATTTATCACTACTTTAGCTACTTTAGCTGCTTGGCCAGTTACCCGGAATTCTCGATTATTCTATTTCCTGATGCTAGCAATGTATAGTGGTCAAATAGGATTATTTTCTTCGCGAGACCTTTTACTTTTTTTTATCATGTGGGAGTTAGAATTAATTCCTGTGTACTTACTTTTATCCATGTGGGGGGGAAAGAGGCGTCTATATTCAGCTACAAAGTTTATTTTGTATACTGCAGGCGGTTCTATTTTTTTCTTAATCGGAGTTCTGGGTATGGGCTTGTACGGTTCCAACGAATCGGGATTAGATTTGGAAAGATTAATTAATCAATCATACCCTGCAACCTTGGAAATACTTTTATATTTTGGCTTCCTTATTGCTTATGCTGTCAAATTGCCGATTATACCCCTCCATACGTGGTTACCAGATACCCACGGGGAAGCGCATTATAGTACGTGTATGCTTTTAGCGGGAATCCTATTAAAGATGGGAGCATATGGGTTGATTCGTATCAACATGGAATTGTTACCTCATGCTCATTATCTATTTTCGCCCTGGTTGGTAATAATAGGAGCGATCCAAATAATCTATGCAGCTTCAACTTCTCTTGGTCAACGAAATTTCAAAAAAAGAATAGCCTATTCTTCTGTATCTCACATGGGTTTCATAATTATAGGAATTGGTTCCATAACCAACATTGGACTCAATGGAGCTATTTTACAAATATTATCCCACGGATTTATTGGCGCTACACTTTTTTTCTTGGCAGGAACGGCTTGTGATAGAATGCGTCTTGTTTATCTCGAAGAACTGGGGGGGATATCTATTCTAATACCGAAAATTTTTACCATGTTTAGTAGCTTTTCAATGGCTTCTCTTGCATTACCAGGAATGAGCGGTTTTGTCGCAGAATTATTAGTATTTTTTGGACTAATTACTAGTCCAAAATTTCTGTTAATGCCAAAAACGCTAATTACTTTTGTAATGGCAGTTGGAATGATATTAACTCCTATTTATTTATTATCTATGTTACGCCAGATGTTCTATGGATACAAACTATTTAATGTTCCAAACGCAAATTTTATGGATTCTGGACCACGAGAACTCTTTCTTTTAATCTGTATCTTTTTACCAGTAATAGGAATTGGTATTTATCCAGATTTTGTTCTCTCCCTATCCGTTGACAGGGTAGAAGCTCTCTTATCCAATTATTATCCTAAATAGGTTTTTTTAACTAGCCCGCTCTATTAAAGGAGAAAAAAAATAAAAAAGTATAATTAGATCTATCTCGCATTTTTGAGAACCCTTTGAGAAGGCGCTCAAGGGGTTCTCAAATAAACCGAAAAAGTAAAAACCTTAATGAAATGAAGGTTTTATTTTATGTAATCAGTTAGGTGTTAATGTAAACGAACCATAACTATGTAAACCTATTCCTAATAGATTGATACCGAAATAGCAGATCCAAATTATAAGAAATCCTATCGAAGCTACAAGTGCAGAATTCGTACCCTTCCAATTTTGATTTGTTCTACTATGTAAATAAATTGCGAATATGGTCCAAGTAATAAAAGCCCAAGTTTCTTTAGGATCCCAATTCCAATAGGATCCCCACGCCTCATTAGCCCATACTGCTCCACAAAGAATACCTATGGTTAAAAGAGTAAATCCTAGGCTAATCACACGATAACTCCAAGAATCCAAACGCTCAGTTAATTGATATTTGTAATAATTTGGAAATGAAGGAACAGAGGTGCTTTTTAAATAACTTCTTTTTGCATAGAAATATTCCATCTTACTAAATAAAAATATTTTATTTAAAACATTTTTATTCTTTTTAGAAAAGAAATTGAAATTATTTCGAAATCTAATGATTAGAATAGCGGCGGATAATAAAGATCCACACAAAAGAGTTGCATAGCTTAGTAACATCATACTGACATGCATCATTAACCACTGAGATTGTAGAGCGGGTACTAGTATTGTGGATTGATGCATTTCAGTTAAAAGACCTGACGTGGCAAAGCCTTGCGTTAAAATAGTACTTGGCATAGTTATTGTGCTTAAATCATTTTTAGAGTTCTGTACCTTAGGAATCGTATGAAGAATATACAGAGCCCAGGAAAGGAAAATCAATGACTCATATAAATTACTTAATGGAAAATGTCCCGAAGAAACCCAACGAGAAACTAGGAATCCTGTTATAGAGAAAAAAGTGGCTATCATTCCTTTTTCTGACGAATCACGTAATCCCCCAAGTTCACGAACTAATAAGGCTCTCAAATGAATCGTAATCACAATTGAAATGGTTGAGAAAGAAATATGAGTTAGTATATGTTCTAAAGTTGCAAATAGCATAAAGGGAAGGTCCCATTACAAAATTGTAAATTTCGAATTGAATCCATTTTATAATCTATTGTATTCTTTTTCAAGAATGCCGCCACTCGGATTCGAACCGAGATGCTTGAGCACTGCTTCCTAAGAGCAGCGTGTCTACCAATTTCACCATGGCGGCTAACTTCAAATAATAGGTAACTTAAAAGAATAATAATTATTATCTCACGAACCGTCCAGATTGGGAAAGTCCATAAAATTTAGGAACATTAAAGTCTTCATTAAAATAGACTTCGTTTGGTAGTATCATTGCGATTTTTTTACAATAAACTCTTGCTTTGCCTAATAGAAACACTGCTTGAAAGAGTTGGAACTGCTTTTTTCTAAGTTGGAATATAGAAGAAATTTTTTTTTAATTAGTTTCTCGTTTCAATTTTTAAAATTCTTTCGATACAATGGACAAAATCCAAAAACTCTTTTCTATTTATGCATTTAAATTTTATCATTAAATAGAAACCCTTTTTTATTTTTACAAAATTTCTAGAATGAAAGCTTTTATGCTCTTATTAATAGGATTTACCAACCTTAAATCAATGATTTTGGATAAGATAGGTGGAAATTTTAAATCCTATTGCAAGAATACTTCACTTTTCATAAAAGAATCCTCATAATAAAATATGAGAATTCTTTTATGAAAAGTTCATTGATAGGAAAAAAATACTTAGCACATAGTATACCAAAAACTTTTATTCTATATATCGGAGGGGTTTGTTCTAAGAATATTGTACCGAGGAATTCGACACATAAAAGTACATTCATTAATTAATCCAAATTATTCATATTAAATAATTGGAATTGTTTTTTGATAGGTCAATTCATATTATTCCAAAATCAGATTATTTGTTTGTTTGTTTCCCAGAAAAACCCTTTGGTTTTGGATGCTCGTTGCCGCTGGAAAATGATCTTGATTTTGCTAAACAATAAGATTGTACTATGGAAAAATAAGTCTTATTTTTCCAAATATTTTTACGAATACGCTTTTTTGACATTGAAGTACGTTTTTTTGGAACTGCCATTCAAAAAGGAAATTACTTTTTTCTAATTGTATGTGAAAGACATCTATTGCCACAAATCAATCCTTCTTTCTTCTTTTTCTTAGTATTTCTTCTTAGTATTTATACTTAGATACTGAAAGATATTTAAATTCTGAATTATTTTTTCCTTCATTTTGTTTTGTATAATGCGGATAAGACAAGAATTTTTTAGCATTTTTTCCGTATATATTTTATACTTTGTTTTAATAATATAGAATATATAGAAAGGTTTTCCATTTAAATCTATTTATCTATATATTTATATATCAAGGATACTCCATATATACGGTACGGAAGTCTATCCCCCATATAATACGAGGGGGTAAAAAGAACGGAAAATGCAAATATTTAATTTATTTAATTAAGTTAAGAATGGTATTCCATAATGGAATTCTAATTAAAAAACAAAAAATACTGAGTCTTTTAAACAAGACATTATAAAACTTAGGTAATTATAGTAATTAGGATTTCAGTTCTCTAAACAAGAGAGCTCCTTCATCTTTGTTTTAAAGAAATTTAAAAATGAATAGAAAGTTAAATGATTCCGCTTTTTTTTCATAAATATTCTTATTTAGGTAATAACTAGGTAACGAAGTTAGTTGATTAACTTTTTGAATTTAACCAACTAAACCCATTCTTAATTTTGGATTATTTCAATGATATAAATTTTCAAAAATTAAGAATTCCAGTATTTTTTCTTATTCTTTTTACTTATTATTTATTCCTTCAGAAAGAGATAAGAATAGGTTTGGTGAATCAGAAACAATTTTTTTTATAAAAAATTGAAGTAAAAATTTCAAGTAAAAATTGTAATTTCTTTTCTTATGGAACATATATATCAATATGCTTGGGTAATTCCTCTTCTCCCACTTCCAGTTATTATGGCAATGGGGTTTGGCCTTTTTCTTATTCCGATAGCAACAAAAAATTTTCGTCGCATATGGGCTTTTCCTAGTGTTTTACTCTTAAGTATAGCTATGGTATTCTCAGTTCAATTGTCTATTCAACAAATAAATGGAAGTTCTATCTATCAATATCTATGGTCTTGGACCATCAATAATGATTTTTCCTTAGAATTTGGATACTTGATTGACCCGCTTACTTCGATTATGTTAATGCTAATTACTACTGTAGGAATCCTGGTTCTTATTTATAGTGATGGTTATATGTCTCATGATGAAGGATATTTGAGATTTTTTATTTATATAAGTTTTTTCAATATTTCAATGTTGGGATTGGTTACTAGTTCCAATTTGATACAAATTTATTTTTTTTGGGAACTTGTGGGAATGTGTTCCTATTTATTGATAGGCTTTTGGTTTACACGACCAATCGCAGCGAGCGCTTGTCAAAAAGCTTTTGTAACTAATCGTATAGGGGATTTTGGTCTTTTATTAGGAATTTTAGGTTTTTTTTGGATAACAGGTAGTTTAGAATTTAGGGATTTGTTCCAAATAGCTAATAACTGGATTCCAAATAATGGGACGACCTCTTTACTTACTACTTTATGTGCTTTTTTATTATTCCTTGGTGCAGTTGCAAAATCCGCACAATTCCCTCTTCACGTATGGTTACCCGATGCAATGGAGGGACCCACTCCCATTTCGGCTCTTATACATGCAGCAACTATGGTTGCTGCGGGGATTTTTCTTCTAGCTCGGCTTCTCCCTCTTTTCATATCTCTACCTTTGATAATGAGTTTCATTTCTTTAGTAGGTACAATAACACTCTTCTTAGGAGCTACTTTAGCTCTTGCTCAGACAGATATTAAAAGAACTTTAGCCTATTCTACAATGTCTCAATTGGGTTATATGATGTTAGCTCTAGGTATAGGTTCTTATCAAGCTGCTTTATTCCATTTGATCACTCATGCTTATTCAAAAGCTTTATTGTTCTTGGGATCCGGATCCATTATTCATTCAATGGAACCGCTTGTTGGATATTCACCAGATAAAAGTCAGAATATGGCTCTTATGGGTGGTTTAAAAAAATACATTCCAATTACAAGAACCACTTTTTTATGGGGTACGCTTTCTATTTGTGGTATTCCGCCTCTTGCTTGCTTCTGGTCCAAAGATGAAATCCTTAGTAATAGTTGGTTGTATTCGCCCTTTTTTGGAATAATAGCTTCCTTTACTGCCGGGTTAACTGCCTTTTATATGTTTCGCATATATTTACTTACGTTTGACGGGTATTTTCGTTTTCATTTTCAAAATTATAGTAGCACTAAAGAAGGTTCCTTGTATTCAATATCTTTATGGGGAAATAGGATACCCAAAGGAGTGAATAAGGATTTCGTTTTATCAACAACGAAGAGTGAAGTTTCTTTTTTTTCACAAAATATATCCATATCCAAAGGTCAAGGTAATACAAGAAATAGGACAGGATCTTTTAGTACTTCCTTTGGATCTAAAAATGTTTTTACCTATCCGCATGAAACGGGAAATACTATGTTATTTCCTCTTCTTATATTACTGCTTTTTACTTTCTTCATTGGATTCATAGGAATCCCTTTTGATAATCGAACAATGGATAATGGAATAGTGAGGTTAACCATATTATCAAAGTGGTTAATTCCCTCAATAAACTTTACTCAGGAAAGTTCCAACTTTTCTATAAATTCATATGAATTTATTACTAATGCAATATCTTCTGTAAGTCTAGCTATCCTCGGTTTATTCATAGCATATATTTTCTATGGATCTGCTTATTCTTTTTTTCAGAATTTGGATTTACAAAATTCCTTTTACAAAGGAAGTCCCAAAAAGAACTTTTTTTATCAAGTA